ATTGGTACTTTGTATTTTGTTTTTTCTATTTGGGCTGGATTGGTTGGTACTGGGTTTAGGGTGCTAATACGTCTGGAGCTTTCAATTCCTGAGAGAGTTATTGGAAATAGGCACTTATATAATGTGTTGGTTACTGCTCATGGGCTAATCATGTTGTTTTTTTTTGTTATACCAATGATGTTGGGTGGATTTGGAAATTGGTTGTTCCCTTTGATGTTGGGGGTTGGTGACATGGCTTTTCCTCGTATGAATGGGTTAAGGTTTTGGTTGCTTCCTGGGTCTATGATTTTGTTGTTTACTTCTGCCTTTGTTGAGGAGGGATTTGGTGGTGGGTGAACTATGTATCCTCCTTTGTCTAGGAATTTGGCTCACGCCGGTCCTTCGACGGAGTTTGCTATTGTGTCTATACACATTGGTGGTGTTTCTTCGATTTTAGCTTCGATTAATTTTTTAACCACGATGCTTGGGATGCGTCCTGGTGGTGTCAGGATTGTTCGATGTACTATGTTTGTTTTGGCTGTTAGGATTACTAGATTTCTATTAATTTGCGCGATGCCTGTTTTTGCTGGGGCTTTGACAATGCTGATTACTGATCGAAATTTTAATACTAGGTTTTTTGATCCAGCTGGGCTTGGTGATCCTATGTTGTTTGTGCATTTGTTTTGGTTCTTTGGGCATCCGGAGGTCTATATTTTGATTTTACCTGGTTTCGGGATTATTTCTCATGTTGTGAAGGTTGGGTCGGGAAAGGAGAAGTTGTTTGGTAAGATTGCGATAGTTTATGCTTTGAAGTCTATTGGCCTTTTGGGTTTTATTGTGTGGGGCCATCATATGTTTTCTATAGGAATCAACGTAGATAGGCGTTCTTATTTTAGGATTGTGACTATGATTATTGCTGTTCCTACTGGGGTTAAAATCTTTAGTTGGATTGCTACTATGATGGGTGGCCGCGTGCGAAATTGAGCTTTCATGTATTGGGCTATTGGGTTCTTGGTGTTTTTTACTATGGGTGGCTTAACAGGTATTATTGTGTCTAGGGCTTCTTTAGACGTTTTGCTTCATGATACTTATTATGTGGTTGCCCATTTTCATTATGTGCTGAGGATGGGTGCTGTTTTTGCTATGTTTGCTGGATTTCATTATTGGTTTCCTTTAGTTACTGGGCTTGGTTTACACGATTCTTGGAGAAAGAGGCAGTCGGTGTCTATGTTTTTTAGTGTGAATCTTACCTTTTTCCCTCAGCATTTCTTAGGAATGAGTGGAATGCCTCGCCGATACGCTGAGTATCCGGTTGGATATTCTTTCTTTAATTCTCTGTCAAGGTGGGGTTCTACTGCGTCTATGTTGAGGTTGTTTTTCTTTTTATTTATTGTTTGGGAGGGAATAATTTCTAAACGCCGAATTGTTTCTGTTGAGGTACCTAAGACAGAGGCTGAGTGGGCACATCGCGCTTTGCCAATTCGGTTTCATAATCGTGCTCATCGTCCTTTTGTGTTAATAGACGGAGGTCGTGTTAAGGGTGTTGCAAATGATGCTGAGGCTTGGCATCAGCGAAAGAAGGGGCTTTCTTCGAGGTAGAAGTGAGTTGGCTGGGTAGTTTAAAAGAATGGAAGTCTTGTAAACTTTTGGTGCTTGTTTAGGCTCTGGTCGTATGGCGGGTTTGGAAATGGTTGGATATTTTGTGGCTTCTGTGTCTTTCTGGTTCTTGTTGCGTTATTCTTTTGTTTGGTGGATTTTTTATGTAGTCTCTTTGTTTAGAGTTATTTTCGTCTTTTTGTGGTGAGCGTGTTTGGGTGGAAAAGGGGGAAGCGGTTCTTATAAGTTTAAGTAGGGGAAGTGGCTTTCGCGGGTGTGCTTGGTCTTCTGTGTGCGGCAGGTTTGTTAGTTGGTAGTGGGTCTATTATTGTTTTGGGTATGTCTGTGTGTTATTTGCTAATGTTGGTGGAATTTTTTGTGCGTCCTTTGTTTTTGGTACGTGCCGGTAGAATGTTTATGTTGGATAATTTGAGGGTTTTAATGGTTTGCTTGAGATTGTTGGTTGGGGTGGTTACCTTGATATGTAGGCATAAGGACTTTAATGTTTCTAAGGGTTTGGCTAAAAAGGGGATTGAGATGGGGGTTATCTCTGTTTTGGGGTTCTCTGTATTTATGTTTGTGTCGGTTAATTGGATGGTGTTTTTTGTGTGCTTTGAAGCATCACTTATTCCCATGGTTTGGATGATCTTGAAGTGGGGGTATCAGCCTGAGCGAGTTCAAGCTGGGTTGTTCATGGTTTTGTATACTGTTTGTGGGTCTATACCCTTGCTGGTGGCTCTCCTTTGGTTAGCTAGTGTGGGGGGTACTGATAGGTTTTGTGCTGCAAAGCTGTCGTTTTTGTTTTGTGATCGGGTATCGGGACCTTCTATTTGATTGGTGTTTGGTCTTGTAGCAGGATTTATGGTTAAATTGCCTTTGTACTTGGTGCACGGGTGGTTACCGAAGGCCCACGTAGAGGCACCTTTAGCTGGATCGATAATTTTGTCTGGGGTGTTGCTGAAGTTGGGAGGCTTTGGGTTGTATCGTGTAATGTGGTTGGTTGATGTTAAGGGGGGTTTCTGAGGGAAGGTGTTTTTAAATGGGTTGTTAGTGGTTGGGTTGGTAGGGGGTTGTCTTTGTAATGTTTTCTGCTTGTATCAGAGTGATTTGAAGGCGATGGTTGCGTACTCGTCTGTAGGGCACATGGGTCTTTGTTTGTGTGGTATCTTAAGGGGGTTGGGTGTTGGTCATGCTGGAGCAGCGTGTATGATGTTTTCTCATGGGTTGTGTTCTCCTCTTTTGTTTGCTTTGGCTGCTGCTCTTCATGATTGAAGGGATTCTCGGAGTGTTTTGCTGAATAAAGGTCTGAATAGGGTGTTTCCTATTTTTTCGCTGTTTTGGGGGTTGGGGTGGTTTATTAACATAGGGATCCCGTTGAGGTTAAATTTTATAGCTGAGTGAATGCTTATTAGTAGAATTGGCCTTGTCTCTGGATGGTTACTTCCGTTTGCTTGGCTTGGTTGCTTTATGAGTGGGGCGGTAGCGTTTTATGCTTATGGGGTGGTTTGTCATGGTGCGGGAAGAGGTTTGAGTTTTACTCTTGGAGGGGGGTTATCTAGGCGTTATTTCTATGGGGCTTCTTTTGGTTTTGTGTTTTTGCTTTTTGGGGTGGTTGGGTTTGATTTTTTTGTCTGCTAGTTAGCGTGGTGCTACCCTAGTTTAATTATAAAATGTTGTGTTGTGGCCGCAGAGATAGAGTCTTTTGGGTAGTAGAGTAGGATTTTTTATGGTGTATACAGCACGCTGGTTTTTCACACCAGAAGAAGGTTATTATCTTGATCTCCGTGGGTTGTGGCTGATTTGAAGTTAGTCTAAGGGTGTTCGATTCATCCAGAGATTTGTGATGTGGTGGTGGGATTTTGATAGATATGCAGGCGGGGAAAAGTTAGGATTTGGGTTGGAATGGGGGTTAAGGTCTTTTTTTGGTGGTGTGTGTTTGGTTCTGGCAGTTGGTTTTGGGGGGTTGTGATATGTGGTGGGCGCACGTGAGAGTTCTGTTTGGGCTCAGAAAACGGCGTTTGAGTGTGGGTTTGATCCTTTGGGGAGGTCTTGGGCGCCATTTACGCTTCGGTTTTTTCTTTTGGCCTTGGTGTTTTTGGTGTTTGATGTGGAGATGGTTTTGTTTTTCTCTATTGTTTTTTCTAAGGGTGTTTTTTTGGTAGCGCTATCTTCTTGAATGAAGTTCTTACTCTTGGTTTTTTTGGTTATTTTGTTTGTCGGGTTGCTTCATGAGGAGAATGAAGGTAGGCTGGATTGGAAGTAAGGACACTGTGCCAGAGAATTGGGTTTCCTTGATGTGGAAGAGTATGGAGGTGATTTCCTTCCAGTGTTATGTGCTTTGGAAGCTATTGCAGCGTTAGGCTTTTAACCTGGAGAAGTGAGCGTAATTTTCACCCAAGGTGCTTAAGTAGTAAAGTTTTAATACGTCGGACTTAAAATCCGGAGGCGGGGTGCGGCCCCCTTCAGCAATGGCGAGAGCGGTTTTGGTGGTATTAGTTGTTCAGATTGCTGTTTCGTTTTTTATTCTTACTGAGCGAAAGGGGTTGGGAATGTTCCAATTGCGGCAGGGACCTAATAAGGCCAGCTTTAAGGCGCTGGCTCAACCTGCCGCGGATGGGGTGAAGTTGTTCATGAAGCAGATGAGTTACCCGTTTGGTGCGAGGATGATTTCCTTTCTTTTAGGTCCTGTTTTGCTCTTTTTTTTGTCTTGTATTTCCTGGATAGTCTTTCCTGGGTCGGAGGGGAGGTTTCGTTATGAGTGGGGGTTGTTGTTTTTCTTGTGTGTTTCTGGGTTGCATGTTTTTGGGGTTTTTATTTGTGGGTATTCTTGCAATTCTCGGTATGGTCTCCTTGGTGCTATGCGTGGGGTAGCGCAGTCGGTGTCGTACGAGGTGGTAATAAGGGGTGTCGTTATGTGTCCCTTGTTGTTAGTAGGGAGGTATGATTTGGTGGAGTGTCGTGAGAGGAGGGTTTTCAATTGTGCGCTTGTTTTGGAGGGGTTCTTGGTTTGAGTGGTCGTGATTTTGGCCGAGACTAATCGGACTCCCTTCGATTTTGTGGAGGGGGAGTCCGAGTTAGTGGCTGGCTATTCGGTTGAGTTTGGGGGGGGTGCGTTTGCTATTATTGCTTTAGCCGAGTACGGAAATATTTTTTTTATGAGTGTTCTTAGTGTTGTTCTTTTTATGAGTGGGGTCGGTGTGTTAGGCTCGTTTTGGGTTTGGTATGATGTGTGGTTGGGGTTGGGTAGAGTCATGGTAGCATATTTTTTTATTCTGGTCCGTGGGGCGCTACCTCGGTTCCGGTATGATTTACTGATGCGGTTCTGTTGGGTTTGTTTGGTTCCGTTTACTTTGGTCCTAATGTCTTTGTATGTTTGTATTATTTAGCGTGGGTGGCAGAAGTGTGAGGAAATAGCATAAGTAGTGTTTCTTGCTTACATCAAGAAGGTGGCGGGTAGTGGTAGCCTTTTCTTTGGGTGGCGGGGTTTTAGTTTAATAGAATAGGTGGCTGTTAACCGTTTGGTGTGGGGTGCGACTCACAAACCTCGGGTTTTCCGAGTTAGCAGAAAGGTGAATGTGTGCGGTTTAGGTCCGTGAGGTGTGGGGATTACACGCTTGGAATGGTTTGTCTTGGTGTGCGGTGAAGTAGTATAAGAAAGTATGTGTGGTTTCGGCCCACGAGGTGAGCTTTTGTTCCTTTGCTTTTGGTGTTCTGGTAGTTTAATTTAGAATGTGGCGGTGAAGTTGCTGTGGTAATGTTAGGTTCTAGGACAGTGGTAGAAGGTGGGAAGTATGGTTTTCTGGACCCTATGACTGAAAATTGTAGTCGTTTGGTTTCTTATCATGATATAGTTATGGTAGTGAGAGTGGGGGTTATGCTTGTTGTTTTGTGGTTTCTGGTGTTTGCTTTGTATCGTCGTTGGTTGTTGGCTGGCTATAGGTGTCGATTTAAGACCAAGTGTAATTGGTTGGAGTTTTGTTGGACTTTGATTCCTGGTTTAATTTTGACTGTGCTTGGTTATTTTTCCTGGGAGAATTTGTATTTAATGGAGGTGACTGATAAGGCTTCGTATCATGTTAAGGTGGTTGGGCATCAGTGGTATTGGGAATATGAATATTTTTTGCAGTTTTTGGGCGGTGAGGCTTCTGTTGATAGTGTGCTTGATGATGGGGCTGCGGTTTCGTCTTTGGTGGTGGATGCTTGTTCTCTTGGGTGGGATGAATCTTTTGCGGTGGGTAGGTCCTATTTGGATGTACAGGAGTATCTAAAGGGGGCGGGCTTGCTTGACTGTGTTTTATTTACGGATGGGGTTAACTCTTCTTTTGGTGATATGCATTTAGGGTACGATAGGTATGGTGTGGATGGGAAGGCTGTTCGTGCTGGGGTTTTTGGTTTGGAGGAGGTTAGCGTGGATTTATTGCCGTTTTTGGGGCAATCTGGTGTTAATCAGATTTTGTATTTACCTTTGAATAAGACTACGGAGGTTATTGTGTGTACAGCAGATGTTATCCATAGTTGGGGTGTTCCAGCGTTAGGTGTTAAGATGGATGCTGTTCCTGGGCGTGCTAATCATCTTGGGGTTCACCCTTTTCGGGTTGGGTATGCATATGGTAATTGTTATGAGCTCTGTGGTTATGGGCATAGGGTGATACCTATTACTGTATTAGTTGTTCCTGAGAGTGATTTTTTAGGTGTTATCGGTGCTATGGTTCGTCGGGCAGTTAGTGAATAGTAAAGGCGGGTAGTTAGGTGTGGCGAAAAATAGTGTGGATGACTAGTGACTGAGTTTACGTGGTGGGTGTGGTGAGCCCTTTCGTCTTGTTGGCCTTTGGGCTGTGGGTTGGGGGAATGGCTTTAAGTGCTGATGTAAAATTGGTGGAAATGAAATGACATCACGTTGTGTTTATGGTCGCGTGTGTTAGTGCATTTGTTTTGTTTGGGTTTGTTTATTATTTGTTTTTTAATATGGTTAGGGAGGGGGGTTCCATGGCGCTGGAGTATGACTTATCTTTTTCTGGTGGTGTTGGTTTTGCGGTGTTGTTTTTCTTTGACTGAGCCTCTGTGATGTTTAGGTTGAGGGTTCTTTTTATTTCTGGGAGAATTTTTATGTATTGTTGCTTCTATATGCGTGGTGAGGTTTATCCAGAGCGTTTTTGTTGGCTGGTGGGTCTCTTTGTTTTGTCTATGAATTTGTTTGTTTTTATGCCTAGGGTTATGGGAATAATGTTGGGATGGGATGGGCTTGGGGTGGTGTCGTTCGGTTTGGTTTCTTATTATAAGAATGCGGAGTCGTTGGGGGCAGGAAACATTACGGTGTTGACTGGGCGGGTTGGTGATGCGTGTTTGGTGGTGCTTGTTGCTTGTACTTTGTCTAATATGAGGTGGCATTGGTTTGATATGCAGTTTTTGTTGGGTTTTTGGGTGATGACGTGCGTTATGGTTGCTAGTATGACTAAGAGTGCTCAGGTTCCTTTTTCTGCTTGGTTGCCAGCAGCAATAGCTGCTCCTACTCCTGTGTCGGCGTTAGTTCATTCTTCGACGCTAGTGACTGCTGGGGTTTATGTTTTGTATCGGTATTTTTCTTGTGTGGAGGGAAGGTGGGTGGTTTACGTTGTTTTCGTTTCTATGTTAACGATGGTTTTGTCTGGGTTGGTTGCTTGTGTGGAAGGGGACCTTAAAAAGGTCGTGGCTTTTTCTACGATGAGTCAGCTTGGTGTGATGGTGATGGGAATTAGCGCAGCGGGTTCTAAGGATGTGGGAATGTTTCATCTTTTGGTTCATGCTTATTATAAGTCTTTGATGTTTTTGTGTGTCGGGTGTGTAATTTTTAAGGGTGCTGGTGTTCAGGATTCGCGTTTTTATAGGGGGTTGTGGATAAAAATACCTATTGTTGGCTCGTGGTTGGTTGTGGCGTGCTTTGCTCTTAGTGCGGTGCCATTTACCTCTGGGTTTTATTCTAAGCACGCTGTAGTGGAGGGTTGTTTGAATGGTGATATGAGATGTTTAGGTGGTGTTATTTTGTGTGTTTCGGTGTTTGTTACGGCTTTTTATAGTTTTCGTCTTTTGAGTATGATGTTCTGTTCTCATTCTTGAGGTTGTATTGGGAAGTCGGCAGTAGAAAAGGATGAGAGAGGCGTTGGGGGCTCTTTGTATGTTTTTTTACCTTTGTTTTTCTTGGGGTTGGCTGCTGTGGTTGTAGGTGTGGGGCTCTTGGAGTGTTTTGTTTTGTTGAATCCTTATGTTTTTGTTCCTTCTTATTTGAAGGTTGTTAGTTTTGTAATAACTATTCTAGGTTGTATGCTTGGGGTGGTTAACAAGCTCCCTTCTTTTCTTTTGTTGGTTGCGGGTGTGGGGAAGTCGAAGCCTTTTGTTTATTGGGGGTTCTCTGTTTCTCGGTGTGTGAAGGCTAATTGGTTTTTGTCTTTTTTAAGGGGTAATGCTTTGGCCAGGCTTTTGTTGATTTTGGGGTCTCGGGTTTATTTGTTTCTAGAGAAGGGGTGGCTGGAGTCTTGATTTTGGAAGCAAGGGAGTGATGGGCTGGTGAGTGCCGGTAAGGTGGTTTATGCGGTTACGCATTATCCTAAAGTTATCTCCTTGGTTTTCGTTTTTAGGAGGTGCTTGCTTGTGTATGGGTTACGTGTTTGGTAGGGTGAAGGGTAGTTTAAAGAGAATGTTGGATTGTCAATCCTATGGTGTTAGCTATAACTTCTTTAGGTGGTGAGAGTTTTGGTCGCTTTGTGTGGAGGGCTTTGGTTGGCTGTATTTTTTCCTAAGCATCCGCTGGAATTGAGTGGGTTTTTGATGGTGATGGGTAGGGTTAGTGCTTGGATTGTTAGATACTTGGGCTCCTGCTTGATGGGTTTTTCTTTGTTTATGGTAATGGTAGGTGGGGTTTTGGTTCTTATTTCTTTCTGTGTCGCTTTGGTTCCTTTTTCGAAAGACGTTGGATTGGTTCGGGGGGTTTCGAGGAGAGGGGGTATGGGGGGTCATTCCGTTTTTCGGTTTGTTGGTAGGGCTGGATTTTGAGGCTTTGTGGGGGTTGTTTTGTTTATTTTGTGGGTTTTTAGTCCTTTTGTGAGTCTTTGTTCTGGACGGGCTTTGATTTTTCGTACGGTTGAGGGGTTTTTGTGTTATTATGATTGGGCTGTAGTTATTGTTGTTCTTAGTTTTTACTTATTAATAACTATGATTGTTAGTATTAAGGTGAGTTCTAAATATAGTGGGGCTTTGGTAAATAAGGGTTGAGCGAAGGATTTGGTTCGAGGTCGCGGAAATGAGTTCGATAACCTGTTTGAGGTTTGGAAAATGCAGCGTGGTCGTTAGGGTCAGTGGATATTCTTTGTTGGGTCTTGATGTTGAACTGGGGAGGTATGGTTATGTTTAAGCGTTTTGTGGATTTTTTGAGTTTGCTTATTTTTTTGGAGATATTGGTTATTACGCTGTTTACTTTTATGGTGGTTGTTTTAGGGTTGGTTGGTAATTGGTTTATGTGTTATGTTTTGGTTGCGTTTTTAACGTTTTTTGTGTGTGAGGCGGTAGTGGGTTTGTCTCTTCTTGTTAGTGCGGCGCGCAATATAGAGTACTATAGAACTGCTAGTTATTGTTCGTTGAAGTTTTAAAGAGAGTAGATTGGTGTTATGAGCACGGGAAATTTTGGTTTTCTTGGACGTCGGTCGAATGGCGATTTACTGATGGTGGGTGTTAATAGGTTTTCTCGCCTTGGTCCTGCTTTTGTTTTTTTTGTTGTGTTTAATGTAGTTGGTGTTGTTATGGTTATGGTGAGTGGAGGTTTGTTGGGGGTTTATGTTGGGTTTGAGTGTGCTTTTTTGGGGATGGTAGCAATTTTGGTTGGTGAGAGGGCTGAGGAAAATGAGAGGTGCATGAAGTATTTTGTTTTTCAAGCTCTTGGGTCTGTTTATATGTTGGCGGGTTTTGTGATTTTTGTGGAGCCTATTGTTTCGGTTTATTGGGCTTGGGGGTTTACGATTTTAGGGGTTTGCCTGAAAGCGGGGTTTTTTCCGTTTCATTATTGGGTTCCTTCGGTTTTGGCCACTTGTTCTTGGTTTAGGTGTTTTCTTTTGACGGTTTGACAGAAGGTTGGTCTTATGTGTTTTATTGCTAAGTGGGGAGCTAGGTATGAGCTCTTTCATTTGTTGGAGTTTGTCTCCTGTGCTACTGGGGTTTTAGGGGGTGTGGGTGGTATTGGTGTGGTCTTTTATCGGGCTTTGATTGGTTATTCTTCGTTGGTGCATGGGGGATGAATGATCTTGGCTTCCCTTCTTGGGGTTGGAGCTGTAATGTTTTATTTGGTGGTTTACGCATTAGTAAGTGGCAGGCTAATATATCGGTTACATGAGACGAAAGTGATGTGCTTTGAGGATTTTTGTAATTTAGATCATCAGAATGGAACGCGGTTTTTTATGATTTTTGTTGACTTTTTGTCTCTTTCTGGTCTTCCGTCTTTGCCTGGGTTTTTGCCGAAGTGTATGGTTTTGATGCTTGTTGGTTTGAGGCATCCTGTGACTGTGTTCTGCTTGATTTTAAGTTCTCTTTTGAGTTTGTACTATTATTTAAAGGTGGCTTTTGTTGCTGTTGTTGGGGTGGGAGTAAATCAGTTTCTCTTTCGGTATAGGACGGGAGGGTTGTTTGGGTGGTTTTATAGGTTTGTGTTTCGGTGGAATTCTATTGTGTATGTTGTAGGGTTGGTTGGGTTGGTCTTCTTGGTCTTGTCTGTTGGGTTTAGTAGTAGTATAAAAAGTATTTCTTCCTTCCAAGAAGACGGTCCGTTGGGTTTTGGCTGCTAAAGATGGTAACGAATTTAAGGAGGAGAGAAAAGAAATTCTCATTTCATTCTACGCGAAAGCGGGTTCCTATTGTTAAGGCTGTGGCTGGGTCGTTGTATGATCTCCCAGTGCCTGCTAATTTGTCTTATTTGTGGAATTTTGGGTCGTTGTTGGGGTGTTGTCTTGTTTTGCAAATTACTACTGGGATTTTTTTGGCTATGCACTATACCCCTTATGCTTTGGAAGCGTTTAATTCGGTAATTAGGATTATGCGTGATGTCAAGGGGGGGTGAGTGTTACGTGGTTTTCACGCTAACGGTGCGTCGTTCTTTTTTATTATAATTTATGTGCATATTGGTCGTGGGTTGTACTATCATTCGTTCTGTCTTAAGAAGACGTGGGTAGTTGGGGTTCATATGTTTATTTTACTTATGCTGGTGGCGTTTACTGGGTATGTTTTGCCTTGGGGTCAAATGTCTTATTGGGCTGCTACGGTAATTACTAATTTGGTTACGGCTGTGCCTATAATTGGGGAGGTGTTGGTTGGTTATATTTGGGGGGCTCCTACTGTGTGTGATGCTACATTGAAGCGGTTCTATGTGTTTCACATGTATGCTCCTTTTTTGTTGGCTCTTTTATCGGCGGTGCATATGATTTATTTACATGAGACTGGGTCTGGGAATCCACTTGGTGTTTCAACTGATGCTGATAGGGTTCCTTTTCATCCTTATTATACTTATAAGGATCTTTTTGGGGTGGTTCTGTTTTTGGGTGGGATTTCTGCTGTGGTTTTGTATAGTCCTGATTTGTTTTCTGATCCAGAAAACTTTATCCCTGCTGATCCTACTAAGACTCCTATTCATATTCAGCCTGAGTGATATTTTTTGTTTGCTTATGCTATTTTGCGGAGGGTGCCTAATAAGTTGGGGGGTGTAATTTTACTAGTTTTGTCTGTGGCGGTTTTGTATTTGATGCCTTTATCGTTGGTGCCTATGGTAAAGGGGTGTCAATTTAATTACGTGGCTCAGGTGCTTTTTTGGTTGTTTGTGTTTAATTTTGTTTTGTTGACATACTTTGGTACTTGTACTGTGGAGTATCCGTTTGATCAGGTTCCAATGGTATCTACGGCGTTTTATTTCTTGTTTTATGTTGTTTTTCTTCCTGCGACTCGAATGTGGGAGAGGGTGGTTATTGTTAGTGAGCCTGGGAGGGTTAGGGAAGCACTTCGCGCTGGGAAGGTGGTGTAGGAATATTAAATTTTTTTTGTTTTGGGGCTGTATTTTTGTTTTGTGGTAACGCTTTTGGGGTGCATATTGAGGAGAAATGGAGAGTAAACTAAATAAGTTATCGGGCTCATGTCCCGAGTATAGGGCTAGCGTGCCCTCCTCCTTAGTGAAGATTAGTGAAGATATAAAATTTATTATAAAATTTATAGAATTGAGAAGAAAAGCCCCTGGGAGTTAGGTTAATGTGGAATTGCAGATTCTGAGGAGGGGCAGTAAAGACCCCACGGGGGTGCGAAATCTTTCAAAAAAGTGTACCGGGAGGAAAAGTCTTTATTGAATTGTATGATAATTATTTTAGAGATAGGAGGAGTGTGGTCTTTTGTTAGAAGAGATTATTTCTTGTACTTTTTGTATCATGGGACATAGAGTTTGGTGATTCAGGTTTGGGTGTCCTGAAAGGCTCTGAGCTATCCTTCTTTTTTGCTTTTGCAAAAGGTCTGTGGTGTTGCATTACTGCGGGGGAGAGTCTGATAGATAATGAAATGTTTGTCGAAGAGCCTGATAGCTGGTTAATTGGGAAATGCATATGAGTGCAGCGCAGGTGGTGAAATGAGAGAAGCGATAATAATGGGATCTTGTTTTTTACTTGTAGTGAGATTGTAGGGGTAAGCTCTGTAATGAAATTTTTAGGATAAATTACAGCTAAGTAGAGTTGATATTGCTTGTCTTATGTTGAGTTTTTGTTCAAAATAGTTTTGTGCGTTATTTTGTTTGGTACTATTTCTTAGTTTTGAATGGTAAAATTTGGGAGTAGTATGTCATGAGTAGGTGTGTGGTGTATAATATGATATGTGTGGAGTTGATTAGGTTGTTTTATTTAGGGGTGTTGAATTAGGTTTGAAGGTAAATGAGAAAAGCAGATCTAAGGAATTCGGCAATTGTTTTCCCCGCCTGTTTATTAAAAACATGGCTCTTAGGAGAAGAAGAATTAGGAGTCGTACCTGCCCGGTGGAGCGGTTCTAAACGGTTGCTATTTGTCGTAGTACTAAGGTAGCGCAATAAATTGTCCCTTAATTGGGGAAAGGAATGAATGGTTTGACGTGGGAAAAAGTGTCTCGGGTTTGTTGTCTGAATTTTACTTCTAGGTGAAAAGGCTTAGATTATTTTATTAGACGAGAAGACCCCGTCGAGCTTGATGAGGGAATAGAAAGGTTGTTTAGGTTCTTCAAGTTTTGTTGGGGTGACAGGAGGCAAGGTTAACGCATCTTGGTTTTGTGTAGATCCTGTAGTATGGATAAAGAGAAAAAGCTACCGCGGGGATAACAGCGTAATGTTTCTGGAAAGATCTTATTGAAGGGAAAAGTTGCGACCTCGATGTTGAATTAGGGTTTCATCTCGGTGCAGCAGCTGAGATAGTAGGTCTGTTCGCCCTTTAAAACCTTACATGATTTGAGTTTAGACCGGCGTGAGCTAGGTCGGATTCTATCTTTCTTTTAGGTTCCCTTTGTACGAAAGGATCGGGGAGTTGCCGGCGTGAGCGGTTTTAGTGAGTGAGATGAGGTAAATGGGGTTATAGTAGGATTTCTAATCTTAGTGTAGGGCGGTTCGACTCCGTTCGTGTCTCTTGGTGTTAGCCTTTAGCATTTCGTTAGCTCTTTCTGAGTTTACACATGTTGCTCAATGGGTGTAGGGAGTAGGTTCTTGTTTTGTGGCTAGATCTCTTGTGAGGTGTTGTTTAAATAACTTTAGCTGCTTTTTGTGGCCATGGAATAAGTTTGCTTATGATAACTCTTAGTGTATTTCCCTTCATCAGTGATTAAAATTGGTTAGTGTCCGTGAGCGGATTGCCAGCTGTGATGGAAAAGGAGAGGGAGGTAATAAAGTGCCAGCACCTGCGGTTAAACTTTTCCCTCTAGTTAATGAGGTTTTGTGGAAAAGTTTCAGAGTATGATAAAAAGGAATCTCTATCTATTTCGGTGAAATGAGACGATTAGATTTGTATATGTTTGTTGGAGAGGGTTGGGGGTTTTTATGCTGTAGACTTAGAAGGCTGTTTTCTAAAAACGGGGATTAGATACCCCCTTATTAATGCTGTAGTTGATTCCATGGGTATTACGAGTGTTCGCTTAAAATCCAAGGAGGTTGGCGGTGTCCTAAATCAGTTGAGGGGAACTTGGCGGTTAATTCGATGGTCCTCGAGGACTTTACTCGCTGTTTTCTTAATATACCGCCGTTGTCAGCCATCTTTTTAATAAATTAGTTGGTCGCAAGGAATATTTGACATTGTGTTTGGTTGTTTGTCTATATGAATTCAGGTAAACGTGTTGGTTATCAGCGAGGCTTAGCTGAGTTACATTTATGTAGTAATACGGATTCTTCAGGTGAAATGCTTGAGATGAAGGTGTACTTCACAGTAATACTTTTTGATTTGAGGAAGTGTGAACGTAGTTAGTGGGACGTGTACAAATCGCCCGGCACCCCCGTATAGAAAAAGTCTGGGTAAGTCGTAACATAGTAATGCTACTAGAAAGTGGTTTTGGGAGGGCGGCCGTAGAGGTGTTAAGTTGTAGCCTTAGTTATGAGATGGGTATCTCTCTTCCTAGTGACGATAATGGGTTTTGAAATCGTAGATTTTTTTTGAGGTTGTCCTCCTGGGTTTTTTTCTATCTTTGTATTGGTTGGTGCTTTTTTGGTCGTTCCATTTGTATTGATGTCTATGAGTGGGTTGTTTATGGCTCCTGGTCGAGTGGAGGGGGCTGTGGAGGGCCTTTGGCGTCGGTTTTATGGGTATCTTGGTGTTGAGCATGGTTTGCTTAATAGCTATGGTGGTTTTAGGCATTTTAGCTTTACTCTTTTTTTAATAATTTTTATAATGAATTTTCTTGGGTGTGTGGCTTATTTTCCTGCTTTGGCTGTTCATTGGAAGATGTGAATTAGTATTTCTATCCCTTGTTGGATGGCTTCTTTGATGTATACTTGGCCTGAAAATTTACGTATGTTTTTTGCCAATATAGTTTCTCCTGATCAGCCTTATTATTTGACTGCTTTGTTAATTGTGAGTGAGATTATGAGGTTGCTGGCTCGTCCTGTGACGCTTGCCCTTCGGGTTTGGGTAAATATACTTATTGGGCAGTTGTTTTTGCATTTCTTGGCTTCTGGGTTGGTTGTTGCTTTTTTTAGAAGTTTTAGTGTGGGGGCCGGTTTTGGCGTGTTTATGTATGCGTTTTTAGGGTTTGGGATGACGTTGGCTGAGATGTGTGTTGTGGTTATTCAGTCAGTTATTTTTGTTAAGTTGGTTTTGATTTATTCTAGAGAGGGGGTGTTCGATAGGGAAGCGGTTAAAGCGAAAAGCGGGGGCCATTAATGGTGGTAGGTTGTAGTTTAGTTGAAGAATCAGGGCTTTGGGTGTCCTAGGAGCCTTTTTGGTCAGCCTAAGGTATTAAGTTAAGAAGACTGTGGCACTTCAAATGCCGAAGTGGAGCAGTGATTCATACCTTGATGGCGCGAAGTGGGTATCCTTTGATTGCTAACGGGCCTTGGCCTGTTTTAGTTGGGTTTAGAGCTTTTGGAATGGCTGGTGGGTTAGCTATTTGGGTTCATGGGGCTGGAATTTACGCCCTTGTTGGTGCTATGTTAAGATTAGTTGTTGGTCTTACTGGTTGATGAGCTGATGTTATTTGTGAGGCGACTTATAAGGGGATGCATACGTCGTTGGTTTTACGTAATGAGCGGATTGCTGTGTTCTTGTTTATTTTGTCGGAAGCGTTTTTTTTTGTTAGGTTTTTTTGAGCTTTAGTTCATTTTAAGGTTGGGGAGTTGTCTTATGGGTATAAATGACCGCCTGCTGGGGTGGAGGTGATGGATCCTTTTCGGGTCCCTTTGTTTAATTTGGCTGTTTTGTTGTGCTCTGGAGCTACTGCACAAACGGCTCAGGGGTATGTAAAGGCTTTTAATCAATCGTATTTGTTGACTGAGGGGTATTATCGGAGGAAGTTTTTGGGGGTTCTCTGGTTTTTGGTGTCTATTATCTTGGGTGCTGTTTTTTTGGGGGTTCAAGTTTGGGAATACTCTCAGTGTAAGTTTTCTATTGCTGATAGGGCTTTTGGTAGTGTTTTTTTTGTGACTACTGGATTTCATGGGTCTCATGTTTTTATTGGGGTGGTGTTTTTGGCGGTTGCGATGGTGCGTCTTTTTTGTGGGCACTTTAGTAAAAGGCACAATTTTCTGAATGTTTGGGCTGCTGTGTGATACTGGCATTTTGTAGATTTGATTTGAATTTTTTTATTCGTGATGATGTATTGAGGGGCTTATAGGTAGTTGGTCAGCGCAATACTTTAATGAAAAGGTTTGATTTGCGTTCAAAGATTGGAATAGTTTTCCTTGTGCTGCTTGGCAATTAATTTAGAGGGTATTAAGAGAGGTCGGCTTGAGAGGTCCGATTTTGCTAGTCGGTTTGTGTACTGGGTGTACCGTTGATTGTTTACTGCTAATCATAAGGAC